AGGAAGTCATGCATTTTCTAGGATATTATTATTCAGGATCTTATCGAAAACTTACAGCAGCCTGCCAAACAAAAGCTAAGAGAAAAAAAAACAGCGGTATGACTGGCATAACATCTACGATTGGATTCAAAAAAGCATAGGCTTCAGGCAATTTGCCGAAGAAAAAACTACTCGAATAAAGGGGCGAATTAATACAGATCAAACTAACAATATTAAGCATAACAGACATTTTGTTCTTGGAGATAATTGCATTTTGGTTGCCTTTTTGATATAAGGAAAAAGAAAGTAAGATAGACAAAAATCCTTCTTTTCTTTGAATCCATCCAACCAAAAATTCTCCAATTCTCAAAGGAGAATAGAAGAAACCATACTTTCATACAATATCTTAATTGAATTCTATGTAATGATCAATAAATTAAGTTGAATTCTGTATCTATATGTATCAAAATCCTAGTACCGGCCTATTCTATTATTCTTCTATTCTATTATTCTATAGATATAGTCTATATCTAGATATATAGTTATCTATTTATTTGGGCTGGAGTTGACAAGCAACCAATAACAATATTATTGTTTCTTAGTGTCGATTAGCAATTGAAATGGGGCGTGGCCAAGTGGTAAGGCAACGGGTTTTGGTCCCGCTATTCGGAGGTTCGAATCCTTCCGTCCCAGCGCGGATCCACTTTTTATACTCCATTATTCCCATATAAACCATATTCTAATAGAAAAAGAAGTGGGGGCTATATTAATTAGAAATTTAAGCATCTGTGTCTGCTCGAATTTCATTAAGAAATGATCAAGTTCCATGTTCTATAGTATGGTATTGTTACTATATCTATAACAAACAGTGACAATTGTTCAGTCTATCTGATAGATATGAGAAACCTTACCTATTTTTTTTTTTCGATTTTTATTTTCGTAATCTGATTAAAAAAAGAAAAATTCAAATCTTAACTTACATTATTTTTTCTACATCTCATTCTTATGAAAAAATGGATTTCTTTCTTCTTATTTATTTGTTCTTTTCTTTGATCTATTTCAAATTTGTATTTGAAATTAGTGATGAGTCAATTCAAAAAGAAAGACTGATCTTCCTATAAAGATCAAAGGTGATGCTTATTGTCCAATTTTCTTCAAATCCAATCAAATTAAATAATAATGTTTAATTGAAATTAACATAGTGAATTTCACTTAGAAATTTTTTTTTAATGATTTGGAATCTTTAAAAAAGTAGAAAATCATTTAATTAATCCTATAATTAATCCTATTAAGGATAAGTCACTTGAAAATGTAGATTCAAAAACTTATTTATATATCTATATTATAGATATAAATTCATTTTAATTTATCTATTTTATATATAGATTTTTTTCTTTCTATTATCTATATATTCTATTAGTAATTAGTATGTTAAATATGTTCAAAATGTTGTCTTACTAAGATTTTTTCAGAAAAATCTTGTTTCATGTATTCATATATAGAAGAAAAGGTGTAGATTACAACGTCTATGGACAGATGAACCGATGACTATTCATGATTCCATAATTGAATCAATTCCATACCGGTTCCAAATTAGAGGAATGTTATGGTAAAACTTCGTTTGAAACGATGTGGTAGAAAGCAACGTGCGACTTGAAGGATATGACCCGTTGTGGATTTTTATATCCACCACTTTTTATTTGTCTAGGAATGAGGTGCTCTTGGCTCGACATTGTTTGTTCTGTTACACTTGAACCCTTCGTTTTTTGTCGGGTTGTAAATAGTCCATGATGGAGCTCGACCAGAAAGTAGTAATTCATTTCTCAGGGGCAAGGATCTAGGGTTAATGCCAATCAACTGGAACAACTTCGTAAATATATGGAAAATCGAAAGGATCCAATTCGAGCAAGTTTCCAATTCAAAAGCAAAACTTGTTGAAATTGATCCAAAATTTTCGATTCAACGTGTATCATGCTAGAATCAACCGTCCATAGGATTCTTTGATAGAAAGAAATCAAAAAGGGTATGTTGCTACCACTTTGAAAGGATTAAGAAGCACCGAAGTAATGTCTAAACCCAATGATTAAAAAGAGGAATAAAGGGTTTAAAAACAAGGAAACACCCTTTGTGATTGTTAATTCTCTCAATAACTGGATCTGACTAAAGAATCTAAATAGAATTTGAAATAGTTTAACCGGGATAAACGAAAGGGAGTAAAGACTACTCAATAAATTAAATTGACTAAAGATTTTCCTTTGAGCTATTTAAGAGTTATCCGATTTGAGTTATGAGTACGAGCGGTTTCTTTTTCATTTTTTCAAGAAGAAAAAAGACTGGAATCATAGTCTAATTGATTTTAGAGGTCCATTTGTTATTTAATTTATTAAAATTAGATACATAGACAAAACTTCGAATTAAATCATTTTTTCTCGAGCCGTACGAGGAGAAAACTTCCTATACGGTTCCAGGGGGGGTATTGTTGATCTATATCTATCCCAATGAGCCGTCTATCGAATCGTTGCAATTGATGTTCGATCCCGAAGAGAAGGAAAAGATCTTAGAAAAGTGGGTTTTTATGATCCAATGAAGAATCAAACTTATTTAAATGTTCCTGTTATTCTATATTTCCTTGAAAAAGGAGCTCAACCCACAGGAACTGTTCAAAGTCTTTTAAAGAAAGCGGAAGTTTTTAAGGAATTTTCGTCTAATCAAAATCAAATGAAATTCAATTAAAGAAATACCAAGGGGGGGTAGCGGCTTGTATATAACTTTGTCTAATTTTTCTTTAAACTTGTTTTTTTTTGACCCCCCCTTTTTCTTTTTCCACTGTATTTTTCTCAACATTTATATTGACAAGAGTGTATTGAACAAATATAATCCATCGTGATAAGTGAAGGGGGTCTGTTTATTTATGTCCCGTAGTTTTTTACTTTATCTTATGATCTTGTGCAAATGATGCTTTTTTTGATACAAGAGGGTATTTTTGATTGAAAAAAGGCTAGCAGATGCTTTATACGTTTTGACAATTCTGTATATTTTTTTATTTTATCTAATAATTTCTTGTATTTTAATCGAATCAATTCATTTTTCTGTTTCGAATCTATTAGAAAGTCTTTTTTTTTTTTAGATTTGTTAATTCAACGGTTTGATTAGCTCGTAAAATCTCTTTTCTCTTTGTTTAAATTCAATTAAATTGATTTTGGTTCTGATTGTATCCATGTTGATACACCCCTTGTTGAGTTGAAGTTTTGTTTAATCGATATTTTCTCGGGGTTGCTAACTCAATGGTAGAGTACTCGGCTTTTAAGTGCGGCTAGAATCTTTTACACATTTGGATGAAGTGACGAATTCGTCCATGCCATTGGTAAACTTTGGAAGACCGCGACTGACCCTGAAAGGGAATAAATGGAAAAAATAGCATGTCGTTTCAATGGAAAGTTCTGAGGATATTTCATTCTTATCGGATTGGTACAAAACCTTCTTCGAATTCTTGGAACGCAACAAAAGTTGGGTCGAATGAATAAATGGATAGGGGGCCTGCGGCTTTAATTAATTATTAAAAAGAAAAAGCAACCAGCTTCTGTTCTTAATTTGAACAATTTCCCGATCTAATTAGACGTTAAAAACAATTAGTGCCCGATACGGGAAGCACTTGAGTGGATTCTATTTTTTTAATGAATCCTAACTATTGACATTCTCTATTATGGAATGAAGATGTGTGTAAAAGAAGCAGTATATTGATAAAGAAAATTTTTTTCCGAAATCAAAAGAGCGATTGGGTCTAAAAAATAAAAGATTTCTAACCATCTTGTTATCCTATAACATTAACACGGACAAATTAAATGAAGTGAATGGAAAAAGAGAGGGTAGAGGGTCTGTTGATAAGTTTACTTGTCTCCGAGGTATCTATTTTTATTAGAATATCTTGTTTTGACTGTATCGCACTATGTATCATTTGATAACCCCCGAATCTTCTACCTTTAATTCAAATCGAAATTCAAATGGAGAAAATCCAAAGATATTTACAGCTAAAGAGATCTCAACAACACGACTTCCTATATCCACTTATCTTTCAGGAGTATATTTATGTGTTTGCTCATAATCGTGCTTTGAATAGATCAATTTTGTCGGAAAATCCGGGTTATGACAATAAATCCAGTTTACGGATTGTGAAACGGCTAATTACTCGAATGTATCAACAGAATCATTTTCTTATTTCTTCTAATGATTCTAACCAAAATCGATTTTGGGCGCGCAACAAGAATTTGTATTCTGAAATTATATCAGAGGGGTTTGCTTTTATTGTCGAAATTCCGTTTTCTCTACAATTAATATCTTGTCTAGAAAGGAAAAAGAACAAGATAATAAAATCGCAGAATTTACGATCAATTCATTCAATATTTCCCTTTTTAGAGGACAATTTTTCACATTTAAATTTTGTATTAGATATACTAATACCTCACTCTGTCCATGTGGAAATCTTGATTCAAACTCTTCGCTATTGGGTAAAAGATGTTTCTTCTTTGCATTTATTACGAGTTTTTCTCAATCAATATTGTAGTCTTATTACTTCAAAGAAAGTCAGCTCCTCTTTGTCAAAAAGAAATCAAAGATTCTTTTTTTTCTTATATAATTCTCATGTATGTGAATACGAATCTATTTTCGTCTTTCTACGTAACCAATCTTTTCATTTACGATCAACATCTTCTGGAGTTCTTCTTGAACGAATCTATTTCTATATAAAAATAGAACGTCTTGTGAACGTCTTTGTTAAGGATTTTCGGGCGAACCTATGGTTGGTCGAGGAACCCTGCATGCATTATATTAGGTATCAAGGAAAATCCATTCTGGCTTCAAAAGGGACATCTCTTTTCATGAATAAATGGAAATTTTACCTTGTCACTTCTTGGGAATGGCATTTTTTGGTGTGGTTTCATCCAAGAAGGATTTGTATAAACCAATTTTCCAGGCATTCCCTTGAAATTTTTGGCTATCTTTCAAACGTGCAAACGGACCCTTCC